TTTATCCATGGATCCTTTACTTATACTTAAAAAATTGGAAGTATTGATCCAATTCAAAAAAAAAAAAACAAAATTATGTTTCGCAATTTCATAATCCAATTCGAATTGACTCTTGGATACAAATCACGAGAACGGATATTTTTCTCCGAATCTTTTATTTAAATTTGAGAGTGAAAGGATTAAAATTTAATCCTTTTAAGAAATAAAGTTTTTGATTGAAATATCAATTAAACTGAAGGACCCCTTAACCATTAAGGGGATTAATTGAACGAATCACACTTTTACCACTAAACTATACCCGCTACAATGCGATTATTGTATAAAAAGGGCCCTTTGTCGAACAAGAGAATCAGATGTAATCAAGATAGGACATAAATTTAAAATAATCATGAAATGAAAATTCGAAATTAGTCTTTGTCAGGAGTCCTCGTAAAGGAGGAGTTATTTCGTTTAAATAACTAAATTTAATAATTCAAAACAATTTCTTTTGTTGGACGAATTTTGACAGATATGGCTCGACAAAATAACTTTTATCCACACACCAAATACAAATTTTGATTCTTGATTCAATCAAAAGAATGGAAATAGTCCTTCTTTTTATTGTTCCTTTGAATACAATAACAAGTATTTCATTTTGTGGTTTTCAAATCAAATTCAAATAAATCGTTTTTTTATGGTATGGTTCGCACCCTTTCTACGGTTCAGCGGTATGGGTCATTAGAACAAAAAAAGGCCCGGCTGGGTACTGACCAGGCCAGGCCGTGGAAGTGGAAATAAAAAAGGCCCCGTTGAACGAAATTAAAGAGATATTCTTTTCTTTATTTTTTTCTATTTTATTTCTTTCGAATACTTTCTTTATTTTAATTTTCTAAAAATGATAGAAATGGAATTGCTGATAAAAGTTATATCTATTTATATAATAGAATACAAAAGACAATAAAAAAAATAAATTCTATAAGCTATATTTTCTATGAGCTATATAATCAATTTACTTTCTATATTCTCTAGAAGAGAATATAGAAAGTAAAGATAGAAAATCAAGTAAAGACGGGCTTTTTCAAGCATTATTTTTTGTGTAATGTAACATAGTAATTTGTGTAATGTAACATAGTAATTTTTTTTTTTTTTTTTTTTTTTTTCAATTAGGAGAGATGGCTGAGTGGATTAAAGCGTCGGATTGCTAATCCGGTGTACGAGTTATTCGTACCGAGGGTTCGAATCCCTCTCTTTCCGTTTCGGGCGATGGCTTGGTATTTTTCAAATTTAACTTTAGCGAACACTTTTACTTTATTTTTAATAGTAACTGGGAATCAAAAAATCCTAAGAACGTTTATACGAATAAAGTAAGCAACTCCTTCCTTTTTTATTCTTCGCGTCCGGGATTACGCCCTGGATCATTAGACAGGAATCCGAAGATGAAGAGCGAAACAAAGAATATCACTACGGTGTAAACAAAGAGTTTGAGAGTAAGCATTACACAATCTCCAAATCAGGTTTTTTGGGAAAAGGAAAAAGAGAATAGATTCTCTATTTTTATACTACATATCCAATTTTGACATCAAGAAATGAAGTTCTTTTTAGAATTTTAGAATTTGATTCTCTAAATAGAAAATCGTTTTCATAAATTAAATTCACACAATTAGAATTCTACATTTTGGTTGGCTCTAATATAAGATGGTTTCAGTGAAAAAGGGTCATAATCAACAAATTGCAAATAGCAAATGGGGGATCAAAATGGATCGCGGTTCCCCAAGAATTTCATTGTTTGAATTGAGGCGGGGGTTCGTTCATATTGTAAGACTCATCTGCTCTTATTTATTAATTGTTAGAATTTTTTTTTTTTCGAACTAGAATAAATCATGAATTTTTCTAGCACAATATTAAAGATCTTATCGAAAACTTACAGCAGCTTGCCAAACAAAGGCTAAGAGAAAAAATAGAACAGGTATTACTGGCATAACATCTACAATTGGATTCAAAAAAGCGTAGGCCTCGGGTAATTTAGCGAATAAAAAACTACTCGAATAAAGGGCAGAATTAAGACAGATATACATTAAACTAAAGATATTAAGCATAACAAACATTTTGTTCTTGGAGATAATTTTATTTTGATTGAGTTATTAATATCTTATTGATATAAGATAAAAATGAAGAAAAGAAAGTAAGGTAGACAAAAAAAACTTCTTGGAACCGACCCAATCAAAACAAAAATCCTTCTATTCTCGTGTGAGAATTGAAGAAATCATACTTTCATACAATATCTTAATTGAATTCTATGTAATGATCAATAAATTAAGTTGTATTTTACACCTACATGTGTCAAAATCCTAACACTAAAATCAGAATCGAATTTTGGGGCTTTGGAGTGGAATTGACGAACAGCCAATACCACTGGTACTCTTTATTAGTACCAAATCGAAATTGAAATGGGGCGTCGCCAAGTGGTAAGGCAACGGGTTTTGGTCCCGGTATTCGGAGGTTCGAATCCTTCCGTCCCAGACCGGGCAGAATAAAAATTTTCAATTCCCGTTTGAGCAACCCTCTTAAGTATATATTGATAAAATATACGTGTACGTCTTTTTTTTTTTTTTTCTTTTTTTTTTTTTCGAATTAAAAAAATTATTTTCTCAACCAGATCTTTTTTCACAAATTGAATCGAATTCAAATAATACGAAAATGGAACTGAATGCATTTGTGGTCCCCGCAAGCGGGGAACATCGATCACAAGAGTTTGAATTAAAAAACGTTGGATGGGCGTTTTTGCGTATGCCCCCCTCTTCCTCTTTCATTCACTTTCATATTTAAGCGAGTTTCGTAGAAAACTCTGACGCCCCCCCCTCGAATTGAATTTTCAAAGATCCATTCTAAATCGAAATGGGAAAGCCTCCCCATTCCTATCTTTTTAGAATCCCAATTATTCTCTTTTCATTTCGGAATTCTAAACAAGAGGGTATTCCTGGTACTGATTGAATTCGGGATTAAGTCTCTTAAGTAAGACTAGGTTAGATTAAAATAAAAAACAACAAATTAGAAAGGAAACAATGACTTAATCTGGGCCCTTTTGTCTTTGTATCTATACAAAATAGTCTAGCATTCCGTAAAATGGGATCTTTTTTTTTTTATTTATTTAGGATTCCCACAGAAAGAATTCGGGGTGGGAGTAAGTAAGAGTTAGTGAGCAATGAAAGATACCGATTTGAATATCGGTGTCGGTCCAAATTTCATTAACCAATAATCCCGCTCTATATGGAATGGAGGCTCTTTGATTCTAACCCAAATTTTGCGGTCTTGGTCTTTTTTTAATGAATAATTGTAAATCTCTGGAATAACAATTGAGACGGGGGTTATTCATATAGTCTATTTACTTTAATTTTATACTATTTACTTTATTTTCTATTTTATTTATTTTATTTTGAATTTGGGGAAAGATTATTGAATCTGAAGCCCAAGCCAAAGAAACGACACATAATTTGAGGAAAGGCTTATATGCATGGATTGCTATCCTTCTATTTCAGAGATAACGTCCTTTTGCTTTTTAAGATTTGTGAGCCCTTATCTTCCTGTTAAATTAAATATTTAACATACAATATACATAATTACTTCCAACGAAAATTGTTCAGTCTAATCTGATAGATACAGAAATCGCCCATTTTTGTAATTCTGATTTTCTCTTTCATTTCAGGATTCCGGATGAACGACTAACAACCTAAATATTCCCTTCATATACAAGGAAAAAAGTCTGTGTATCGACCGAAGCAATGACTATTCATGATTCCATACTGGAATCAATTACATACCGGTTCCAAACTAGAGAAATGTTATGGTAAAACTTCGTTTGAAACGATGTGGTAGAAAGCAACGTGCGACTTGAAGGACATGATCCGCTGTGGATTTGTTTTTTACATCCACCGTTTTCGATTTTATATGAATGGGCTCTTGGCTCGACATTTTTTCTTCTGTTCTATTAGAATCCTCAAGTTTTTTTGGGGGGGTAATGGAACTAGTACAGGATGGAGCTCGAGTATAAAGTATTTATTCCTTTCTCAGGGGCAAGGATCTAGGGTTAATACCAATCAATAAGTTGGAAAAAACTTCGTAAGTAAATTTTCGATATAGAAATCGAAAGGATCTGATTCGAGCAATTTTGAAATCCAAAAGCAAGGGGAAAATTTGTTGGAATTGGGAAAACTTTTTCTACCAAAAGTGTATCCTGTAGGAATCAATTGTTCGTATGATTCTTTGATAGAAAGAAATCAAAAGGGGGTGTGTTGCTGCCATTTTTTAAAATAAAAAACGTTAAAGATCACCGAAGTAATGTCTAAACCTAATGATTCAAAGCAAAGATAAAGGATCCTGGAACAAGGAAATACCATTTTTCAATTGTCTCAACAATTCAATCCAATCCAAAAATAGATTCGATTCGAAACGAGACAAACAAAAAAGGGGCTTGAGACCGCTCAAAAAAGGAAATGCCTAAGGATTTTCGGCTGGGCGTTGAAACTTATCTAACTTGAGTTATGAGAGTACGAATTCTTTTTTTGTTTCTTTTGAAAATGACAAAGAAACAAAAAAAGAATAACTTAAATCTCTAATTGATTTGATTATTTTATAGATCTATTTGACATTCTAATTCTATACATAGACATAACTATCACTTCTAACCATTTTGTTTTCTCGAGCCGTACGAGGAGAAAACTTCTTATACGTTTCTAGGGGGGGTACTGTTCATCTATATCTATCCCAATGAGCCGTTTATCGAATCGTTGCAATTGATGGTCGATCCCGAAGAGAAGGAAGAGATCTTCGGAAAGTGGGTTTTTATGATCCGATAAATAATCAAACCCATTTAAATGTTCCTGCTATTATATATTTCCTTGCCAAGGGCGCTCAACCTACAGGAACCGTTCATGATATTTCACAGAAAGCGGGGGTTTTTACAGAAGTTAGTCTTAATCAAACGAAATTCTATTAAGGAATAGAACAAAAAAGAGGGTGTGGATGCGCTTTATCTAGTTTTGTATAATTTTTTCTTTACTATCCCCCCTTTTGTTCTATTCAGACCTATTTCTTTTCGGTTTTTTTTTTTCAAGTCTTTCTCTAAAAAAGTATTCTTAAAGTTTTTTATTTATCTAATTCTTTAGATATTATTTCTTAATTTCCATATTTATTATATCTATTTATTAATATATAATTTGATTTGTTATTTGGATTTGAATTCAATTTAATAAATAACCAATTAACTCTTTTTGTTTTTGTTATTGTATGTTTTTAGTATTTTCTCAATCTTGCTATTCAATATTCAATGTCATATTGACAATATTGTAGTGAACAAATATAATTTGATCATGGAGAAATGGGCCCATTTATCTCCGTTCCATAGGTTTTGGTTGTCTTTTTTTTATGTTCAAAATCGATTAGAAATTTTTTTGATTCGAGTTCTTGCTAATTTAATTTTTTGATTCCGTTTTGAAATTCAATTTTTTTTTATTTTATTTTTATTCCGATTCTATCTACCCATTCGAATTATTTGGGTTGCTAACTCAACGGTAGAGTACTCGGCTTTTAAGTACGGCTAGCATCTTTTACACATTTCTATGAAGCAAAGAATTCGTCCAAATCTTCGGGAGAGTTTGTAAGACTGCGACTGATCCTGAAAGGAATGAATGGAAAAAACAGCATGTCGTATCAATGGATAATTTTGAGAATATTTTATTCTTGTTCAATCGCTATAAAACCAAGTTTGAATTCTTGGCGCGGAACAAAATAAATATAATTATTAAGAGTTGGGTCGAGTGAATAAATGGATAGAGCCCTAGGGTTCCAATTATAGGGAAACAAAAAGTAACGAGCTTCGGTTCTTAATTTGAATGATTATCCGATCTAATTAAACGTTAAAAAGATATTAGTTCCTAACGCGGGGAAAGGTTTTCCCATGAGGGGATTATCGATTTATTTAATGAGTCCTAAGTATTAGCGGGTCCCTATTATGGGTTGTAACTGAATGTGTAGAAGAAGCAGTATATTGATAAATATAGTTGTTTTTTTTCCAAAATCAAAAGAGCGATTGGAGTGAAAAAATAAAGGGTTTCTAACCACTTAGTTATACTATAACTATAACAAACATAAACCAATTAAATTAACTCAAAATGAGAGGATAGAGAATCCGGTGATGAGTCTACCCATTTTCAAGGTATCCACTTTTTTTACTACAATACTTTGTTTTCACCGTATCGCACTATGTATCGTTTGATCGCTCACTAAATCCCTTACCTTTGTTTTTAATCGAATTTCAAATGGAGGAATTTCAAGTATATTTAGAACTAGATAGATCTCAACAACACGACTTCCTATACCCACTTCTTTTTCGGGAGTATATTTATGTACTTGCTCATGATCATGGTTTAAATAGCTCGATGATGTCATTGGAAGGTGGGTTTTATGACAATAAATCTAGTTCACTAAGTGTGAAACGGTTAATTACTAGAATGTATCAACGGATTAATTTTAGTATTGCTGCTAATGATTCGAATCAAAATCCGATTTTTGGGCACAACAATAAGTTATATTCTCAAATTATATCAGAGGTATTTGCTGCTGTGGTGGAAATTCCATTTTCCCTACGGTTGGTGGCTTTTTTAGAAGGGAAAGAAATTGAAAAATCGCCTAATTTCCAATCAATTCATTCAATATTTCCTTTTTTCGAGGATAAATTGTCCCATTTAAATTATGTGTTAGATGTACGAATACCCTACCCCATTTGTCCCGAAATCTTGGTTCAAACCCTTCGCGAATGGGTAAAGGATGCCTCTTCTTTACATTTATTACGGTTCTTTCTCCACGAGTATTTTAATTCGAACAGTCTTATTACTCCAAAGAACTCTATTTCTGTTTTTTTAAAAAGTAATCCAAGATTGTTATTGTTTCTATATAATTCTCATGTATATGAATATGAATCCATCCTCTTTTTTCTCTGTAACCAATCGTCTCATTTACAATCAACATCCTTTCGAGTCCTCGTTGAGCGAACGTATTTCTATGGAAAAGTCGAACATCTTGTCGAAGTCTTTGCTAAAGATTTTCAGGACATCTTAGGGTTGGTCAAGGATCCTTTCATGCATTATGTTAGATATCAAGGAAAATCCATTTTGGCTTCAAAGGATACGCCTCTTCTGATGAATAAATGGAAATATTACCTTGTCGGTTTATGGCAATGGCATTTTCACGCGTCTTCTCAACCAGGAAGGGTTCAGCTAAACCACTTATACTTAGGCAAGTACGCTATTAACTTTCTGGGCTATCTTTCCGGTGTGCGACTAAATTCTTTGTTGGTACGGAGTCAAATGCTAGAAAATTCATTTCTAATAGATAATTCTGTGAAGAAGGTCGATACGACCGTTCCAATTATTCATCTGATTGGATCATTGACTAAGGCGCGGTTTTGTAACGCATTAGGGCATCCTATCAGTAAGTCGACTTGGTCCGATTTCTCGGATTCTCATC